AGTAAACTAAAGTGATCGTTTAATAGCTATTTTGCTTCAATCTATCCTATCAAAAAAAAAAAAAAAAATTGAAGATTTAGTTACGATTAGAAATAGACTTTTCTATCTTTATCCATGGATCCTTTACTCATACTTATTCAATTGGAAGTTTTGATCCAATAAAAAAATTATGTTTCGTAATTTCATAATCCAATTTTTCAATTTATAATTGACTTTTGGAGACAAATCACGACAATGTATATTATTCCTCCAATATTTCATTGAGAGGTAAAGGATTAAATCCTTTTAAGAAATAAAGTTTTTAATCGGAATATAAATCAAACCGAAAGACCCCTTAACTACTGACGGGGTTAATAGAACGAATCACACTTTTACCACTAAACTATACCCGCTACAATATTATTATTGTATATAAACGGACTCTTTGTCGAACAAGGGACTCTGGTGTCCTCAAGATAGGATGAGAAAAAATCCTGAAAATGAGAGCGTTGCCGTTTTTCGTTAGAAGATTTTCTAAAATTAGAAAGAGGGATACTCATTACCCTTGATTTTTTTTTCTTTTTATTATTTAGCCAAAATTCTTTGGCTATTAATAAATCAAAATAGTGAAGAAGTCAGAAAAGAAAGAATAGAAATGCCTTTTTTGTTATATTATTAGGAAGAGAAATAGTCCTTTTCTGCTTCGGATTATTCTTTTACTTTAGATTTCAAAAAAATACCAAGATTTTTTTCTACAGCAAGCAAAGTAGATTGCAGAATTATAGGAATCGTAGATACTCATAGATAAAAAAAAAATGGATTGGATTTGAAAAAAGGAGCCCGGCCGGGTCGGGCTGACCAGGCCAAGCCGTGGAAATTCGAACTTAAAAAAGCCCGTCTTTTTTTTTTTATGAAAAAGATATTTTGATATTTCTATAAAAAAAAATGGAATGAAATTTTTGATAAAAGTGGTATCTATAGAATAATCTATTTATTGAAATTTCTATTTCAAATAGATTAGATAAAATATATATATATATAGATATATAATAAGAAAGATATATATAATAAGAAAGAATAAAAAAAAGAGCTTTTTTTTTTTTCAAGCATTATCATTCTTTTTTGAGAACTGTAACATAGTAATTATTTTTTTTTTTCAATTAGGAGAGATGGCTGAGTGGACTAAAGCGTCGGATTGCTAATCCGTTGTGCGAGTTATTCGTACCGAGGGTTCGAATCCCTCTCTTTCCGTTTCGATTTTTGACAGTGGAATCGATCAAACAAATCCTAATACCATTTAATGTTAAATGAAGCAAGGAACCCCACTTTTTTTGTTTTATTCTTCACGCCCGGGATTACGTCCTGGATCATTAGATAGGAATCCGAAGATGAAGAGCGAAACAAAGAATATTACTACGATATAAACAAAGAGTTTGAGAGTAAGCATTACACAATCTCCAAGATCATTAAAAAAAAAAGAGAGAATAGATTCCCTATTTTTAGACCACATATCCTATCTCGTTGACCTTGACACCAAGAAATCAAGGAAACGATTTCTTTCTATAAATTGTCGAAATAGAAAATAGTTTCAAAAATGTATTTTTTTGCAATAAGAATGGAGCTTTTCATGACAAAAAAACGCCTTTCTATAGTGAGTGGTGGACTCCAAGTCTAAGTAGTCTTTTCGATTAAAAACGGGTTGGAATGAGGAAATGGGGTAATCCAGATTTATCACGGCTATAAAAAAATTTCAAAGTTTGAATTGAGGGTTCCTTCATACTGTCAGACCTATACTTATCTTATTTTGTCTCTGATTTTCGCAATTGTTAGAATTTTTTTCTCGAATAAATCATGAATTTTTCTAGGACAGTATTAAGGATCTCATCGAAAACTTACAGCGGCTTGCCAAACAAAGGCTAAGAGAAAAAAGAAAAGAGGTATTACTGGCATAACATCGACAATTGGATTCAAAAAGGCATAGGCTTCGGGCAATTTGGCGAATAAAAAACTATCCGAAAACGGCGTAGAATTAAAGCAAAAACTGATCAAATTAAAGATATTAAGCATAACAAATTCATTTTTTTTTTCTTGGATATTATTTTGATTAAGTTATTAATCTATTTTGAGATAAGGAAAAAATAAAGAAAGGAAAATAAGTCTGATTAAAAAAAAAAAAAACACATATTTTTTTGAACTCATCCAATCAAAAAAGCCCTTCCATTTTGATTTTAGAAGAGAATTGAAGAAATGAGACTTTCATACAATATCTTAATTGAATTCCATATAATGATCAATAAATTCGGTTGAATTCTATATCTAGACGTGTCAAAATTCTAACAATAAACTAATCTATTTCATAAATTTTAGGAACTCGAATTGACGAAAAAGGAATACCCATATTACTCTTTAGTAGTTTTAAATAGAAATCAAAATGGGGCGTGGCCAAGTGGTAAGGCAACGGGTTTTGGTCCCGCTATTCGAAGGTTCGAATCCTTCCGTCCCAGAGTATACTTATTTTCTATATCAGAATAAAGATAAAAGAAAAAAAGTGGATCTTTCTTAACTGCCTTTTAAGATAAGATCAAAAATCGGGCATTCTTTTATGATTCACCATTCCCATAAAAATCAATTGGGAGAGTAGATAGGGGTTAATCAGTAATGTAAGAAAGATATCAATTTGAATATCTGTCTATGTCTAGCCCAAATCTTATTGATAAAAAATCAAATTAGATACGAAAAGATGTTTTTTTTTTTCTTTGAACCTCGTAGGTTATTTGGTGTTTGGTTCTAATGAATAATTGTAATTCTATTAACAATTGACGTGGGTGTGATTCATATCTCCCATCCGCTCTACTTTCGAGAAAGATTATTTGGACCTCAAGCCAAAGAAGCCTCGAAAAAAAGGAGGGAATGTTTATACACAGAGATTGCTAACCTAATAGTGCCGTTTTTTTTTAATATTACTATTTTTTATTTTGTTTGTGAATCCTTACCTTAATTATAGATATGAAACTAAACAGAAACTAAATATTTAATATAGAATATCCAGAATTTCTTCTGAATACGGCAATTTCACAGACTTTGTCATTCTGATTTTCTATTTCAGAATGAAATAAAAGAAAAAAAGTGAAATTCAACTTTCCCCTTCATCAGTTTTTTTATCCAATTCAATTTTTAAAAATTGGATTTCTTTTTCTATCTAACTATCCCATTTAAATCATCGACGGTTCGGTTTGAATCTCAATTCAATATATATGGATTTCTCTCTCTTATGGTGATCGAATACAATTTATGGATCAAACTTTATTTAAATCAAATAGGAAATTTTTTCAATTCAATATAAATATTGAATTGAAAAAATATTAGATTGTCGAATCTATATCTATCGACTTATTTGAAGATGCAACCAACGTAAAGCGGATTCAAAAAGATTCGTTTTTTTTTTTTTTATTTATTTACTTTTATTTAAAATTGAGACTATTTCTGCTATATTTTTATTTTTGTAATAAAAAAGAAATAGATATCTATTGTATTCATAGAAAATAGGGTTAATTTAAATTATTACTGAGACTTTTTCTTCATCATAAATTACCTATTTCTTTATTATTTTCATATTTGATTTGAATCTATTCATAATATGAATAGATTCATATAGAAGAATAAAATAAGTTTAATATTAAGTATATTAGGAAGAGCTATAGATTACTACGTACTGACTGAACCAATGACTATTCATGATTCCGTAATTCAATCAATTACTTACACACCTATTAAAAACCGGAGGAATCTTATGTTATGGTAAAACTTCGTTTGAAGCGATGTGGTAGAAAGCAACGTGCGACTTGAAGGACATGATCAATTTGCTGTGGATATTAAAACAAACCACCACCTTTTATTATATAGAAATGAAGGTGCTCTTGGCTCGACATTCTTTTCTACTCTTTTCTATCAGAATCCGTGTTTTTGTTGGGTTGGGATATAAACAGTATAGGGTGGAGCTCGAGTAGAAAATTTTGATTTGATTTTTAAAGGGAAAGGATCTAGGGTTAGTTAATGTAAATTAAATCAATAAGTTGGAACAACTTCGTACATAAGTCTATTTTTCATATAGAAATGGAAAGGGTCTGACTCAAAGCATTTTCAAATAAAAAAAAAAGCAAACTAGTTGGAATTGGTAAAGCTCTTTCGATCAAAAGATTCTCATGCGGGAATCAATTGTTCATATGATTCCTTGATAGAAAGAGATCACAAACACAAAAAAGAGAAAAAAGGGGCATGTTGCTGCCATTTTTTGAAATGATTAAAGATCTCCGAAGTAATGTCTAAACCCAATGATTCAAGTTAAAGGATCCTGGAACAAGGAAATACCGTTTTCAATTGTCTCAATCACCAGATCAGAATAAAGAATCAAACTAGATTCTAAATAGACAAACAAAAAGGGGTTAGAGACCACTCAATAAAAAAAAAATAGCTAAGGATTTTTGGAGCTATTTGAGAGTTATCCAACTTGAGTTATGAGAGTACGAATGTTTTTTGCTTTTTCTTAAAAATAAGAAAGAAGGAAAAAGAAAGAGTAAAAAGAAGGAGTTAAATGTCCCATGGATTTGCTGGATTATGGATCGATTTGACATTCTAATTTCGTGTACACATAGATATAACTTAACTTCTAATCATTTTTTCTTGAGCCGTATGAGGAGAAAACTTCTTATACGTTTCTGGGGGGGGTGTTTATTATTCAATTCCATCTATTCTATCCCAATGAGCCTTTTATCGAATCGTTGCAGTTGATGTTCGATCCCGAAGAGAAGGAAGAGATCTTCGAAAAGTGGGTTTTTATGATCCGATATATAATCAAACCCATTTGAATGTTCCTGCTATTTTATATTTTATTGAAAGGGGCGCTCAACCTACAGGAACTGTTCATGACATTTTAAAGAAGGCGGGGGTTTACGGAACTTCATTTTTTTTTAGTTAAAAAAATTTCATTCATTTTTAATTAATGAAATACAAATTTTTTTTTTAATAAAATACAAAAAAGAGGGTGTGGGTGTGGATGACTCATATAGAGCTTTGAATCAATTTTTCTTTATTATTTCCTCCCCCTCCTTTGCTCTATTTAGAGTGTTTTCTTAGTATTTTATTTCTTATAATAAAATACTAAGAAAACAAACTAATCAAAAAATTGAAATTTATTTTTTAATTTGATTCTTACAGTTTTTTATATTCTTTAATAATCATTTATATTAAACAGTCACAATCATATTGACAACAATGTATCAAACAAATATAATTCGATCGTAAATAAATAGATCCATTTCTATTTATCCTTATTCATGCCGCAGAGATTGGGTTTTTACTTTTTTTACTTATGGATTCTTTGAATTTGTTGTGATACAAGAAATAAGATTTTTTGCCTGATAGAAGAAGTTTTTTAATGAATAAAAATGGTTAACACAAGAAGTGTTTTATCAATTTTGCCTTTTTCTAGTTCTATTTTTTTATTTTATATGAAAATTTCTTGTATTTTTAGCGGATCTGAACGAATGCTTAGAATCGAGTAGAAATTTGAATTTTATTCAATTTCTTACTAATTGAATGTTTTGATTGTGTTATGAAATTCCACATTTTTGATTCCGGTTATATCTCCATATTCTATTTTTTTTTGGGGTTGCTAACTCAACGGTAGAGTACTCGGCTTTTAAGTGCGGCTAGCATCTTTTACACATTTTTATGAAGAAAGGGATTCGTCCATATCATCGGTAGAGTTTCTAAGACCGCGACTGATCCTGAAAGGAATACATGGAAAAAATAGCATGTCGTATCAATAAAGAATTTAAAGTTTGGTCGAGTTAATAAATGGATAGAGTCCGAGGGACAAAATTATGAGAAAACTAAAAGAAACGAGCTTCTTTTCTTAATTTGATTTGACTGATTACCCGATCTAATTAACTGTTAAAACTAAATTAGTGCCTAATGGGGTAAAGACCTTTCTCAGGAGTGGATTATTGATTTTTTTTGAGTCCTAATTATTCAATTAGTTATTCCCTATTTCTTAGGGATTAAGCATGAATGTGTAAAAGAAGCAGTATATTGATAAAGAGAACATCTTTTTTTTCCAAAATCAAAAGAGCGATTAGGTTGAAAAAAAAAAAATAATAATAATAAAGGATTTCAAAACATCTTCTTATCTTAGAACAAACATACATCAATTAAATGAAAAAGGAGAGTGTAGAGAATCCGTTGACGAATCCACCTATCTTCGAGGTATCTATTTTTGTTTATTCTTACTATGATAATACCTTGATTTGACTCTATCGCACTATGTATCATTTGATAACCGATTAGATCCCCCACCCTTGCTTTGGTTCAAATTGAGTTTGAAATGGAGGAATTTCAACAACTATATTTAGAACTAAAAAGATCTCGCCAATATTACTTCCTATACCCGCTGATTTTTCGGGAGTTTATTTATGGGCTTGCTCATGATTATGTTTTCAATAGAAATAAATCATCAATTTTGTTGGAAAGTGTGCGTTATGACAATAAATCCAGTTCACTAATTGTGAAACGTTTAATTACTCGAATGTATCAAGAGAATCATTTGTTTATTTCTGCTAATGATTCGAAACAAAATCAATTTTTTGGGCACAATAACAATAATCATTTGTATTCTCAAATAATATCGGCAGGATTTGCAGTCATTGTGGAAATTCCATTTTCCCTACGAGTAGTGTCTTATTTACAAGGGAAAGAAGTAGCAAAATCTCATAATTTAAAATCAATTTATTCAATATTTTCTTTTTTAGAGGACAAATTCTCACATTTAAATTCTGTGTTAGATGTAGTAATACCCCACCCCATCCATCTTGAAATCTTGGTTCAAGCCCTTCGCTACTGGTTAAAAGATGCCTCTTTTTTGCATTTATTACGGTTTTTTTTCTACGAGTATTTTAATTTGAAGACTCTTAGTACTTCACAGAAATCCATTTCTATTTTTAATCCAAGATTCTTCTTCTTCCTATATAATTCTCATATATGTGAATGCGAATTTATTTTCCTTTTTCTCCGTAATCAGTCCTATCATTTACGATCAATATCTTATGCAATCTTTCTTGAACGAATCTATTTCTATGAAAAAATCAAACATCTTGTAGATGTCTCTTCGAATGATTTTCAGAACAACCTATGCTTGTTCAAGGATCCCTTCATACATTTTGTTAGATATCAAGGAAAATGGATTCTCGCTTCAAAAGATACGTCTCTTCTGATGAATAAGTGGAAATATTACTTTATAAATTTATGGCAAGATCATTTTTACGTATGGTCTCAATTAGGAAGGGTCCGTATAAAGCAATTATGCAAATATTCTCTTGACTTTCTAGGCTATCTTTCAAATGTGCAATTAAATCCTTCCGTGGTACGGAGTCAAATGCTAGAAAACTTATTTCTAATAGATAATACTATAAAGAAGTTGGATACAAAAATTCCAATTATGTCTATGATTGGAGCATTGTCGAAAGC